CAGAAAACTTTATGAATGTTGTATTAATGAACGCGGTAATCTATATCGGCGCGTTCTCGCCTCGTTTATTGCCCTCTTGTGCTGTCCTGTCGTGTCGTCAATTGACAGTATGACTTAGGGCTCAATATAATTTGAGCGACAAAAAAAAATCATATTTAGGTAAACCACCTTGAATCTACTGCAGAGTGGTAGATCTTGGATCCAAGGTATAACCCTTTGTGACTGAGAGATATAAAGACGAAAAAGACCAATGAAATCAAGTTTCAAGGTTGTATTTAATGGTAAAGTTTGATTCCCATTAAACCCCCGAATATTTTATGTGTCTCCTTTTGGTGGCTCTCAGCCTGAGTTATATTAAGTTATATTATATTATGATGGCCACAGGGCCGCCCCTATGGTCCAGTGGTTAAGACATCTCTCTTTCACGGAGAAAACGAGGGTTCAAGTCCCTCTGGGGGTATACAAGACTATAGGAGCGGGATTTCCTATCAAGTGATCTATATTTGTCAAGTCCTTCTATTAGTCTACTTAGTGGGACTTTCTATTTTATATCAAGTGATATATATTTGTAAAGTCTGCCTGGGAAACGAAAGGAAGTGGCTTATGGAACGTCTAAAATAAATTAGACGCTGGGTCGATGCCCGAGTGGTTAAAGGGGACGGACTGTAAATTCGTTGACAAGATGTCTACGCTGGTTCAAATCCAGCTCGGCCCAACAATTCGCCAATCTACTTGATAGAACCCTTAAGAAATACCTGACCTGATACAAGAGAATAAAAAAGAATCCAAATTTTCTGCAAGATCTCTTCTTATTTCCCTGGGATTGTAGTTCAATAGGCTAGAGCACCGCCCTGTCAAGGCGGACGTTGCGGGTTCGAGCCCCGTCAGTCCCGACGTATCTAATCCAATAAGTACATTAATTCGCCTCTCCATTTTCTGTCAAAGAAGGGACAGAGAGCAATTGAATTCCGAAGGGGTTTCCCCTCTTTTTTTCAGGATTCTATCGAAGAAAGAACAAACCCTAAACTAAAATGAAAAGAACTAAAATAGTGAAGTTGATAAAATATTCCATCTTTTCTCCCGCGACTAATATTTCTCATACTTCTTTTTCTTCCAAAGAAAATTGGATCATTAAAATTTAGAACCTAATTCCTCTCTTGTTCCACTTCGCTTGTATTGTTTGTTGGGGTTTTGTAGTTAATGGAAACGGACGGGTGGTTAGATGATACTTCAGTTGATGGTTCTACAAGGAAGACCTAAGGTAGGTTATAGAAAACAAAGAACATAAAAAAAGGATAAATAAATGAATTTTTGATTGGTCCGGGAATCCAATCTTGGATTCGATATGGATAAAGGATCTTCGTATGTTATACTATTCAATTCTCGACGACGAATTAATTTAATAGCTCAGATATTTTTATTCATGATATTGATCCGATTCAAAATCATCGATAGTTAATAGTTAATGTATTCATTGAATTGACAGGCGAAAAATTTATCATCTCTATGGGATTAAATCCCGAGTTATTGTGAAATAAAAAAACGATGAGATTATGGAAGTAAATATTCTTGCATTTATTGCTACTGCACTGTTCATTTTAGTTCCTACTGCTTTTCTACTTATAATTTACGTAAAAACAGAAAGTCAAAATAATTAATTACTTTAAATGAAACTTGACTTCTGAATTATTCTCAATAGTTGAAGAAATCAAAAGAAAAGTATTCTATTTTTGCGTCTTAGATGAAATCCACGGGCTATAGTCGGCGGTATTCTATGAGATCCGAGAGTATGGTAAGTAAGAAATAAATTTCTTACTTACCATACTCTCTATTAGTGTTATAGTAGTATATAAAGTTATACTTGACTTTCTAATAAATTTGGTATACTATATTAGCTTCTATCTTCAATATATGTAGTTATTATTATTATTATCCATATATAGAATTGACGTAGGACCCAATTCTATTTCTTTGATCTATCTATTTATTCCGATTCCGATGAATCTCAAATAATTAGTCTTTATAGACTACATTTCTCCACTAGAATCCAATCCAATGGAATTTAGAAATGAAGATATTTTTATTTGAAAATTTTTCAATTTAAATAAAAAATGCGTTGCAGAACGATCTATAAAACAGTTTCATTCCTCAACTAAAGTAGGAGTGCTTCTAAAGTCCACTTCTTCCCCATACTACGAGTGAAAGGGAAAATGTAAAGACTACCATTAAAGCAGCCCAAGCGAGACTTACTATATCCATGTGAATTATGTCCCTTATCTCTATGATAGAATTATTCCATTATTGCTCACTAATAATAGTAGAATGAATGGTCCAGAGTCAAAAAAGGATTCTGGCAGAACACTATTGATGAACGAAAAAAAATCCATTTCAAAAATTCCTATATGATTTCTAATGATTTCTAATCGGGAAAGAATAAACACAAGTAAAATACACAATGACATTACAAAGGAATGTTAGTAATGGAATCCATTAATCAAATACGAGGGCCCCTTCTTTTTTTTTTTTTCGTGCCCTTGAAAGTCAAAATAGATCATAGATCAATTGCTAGATCATAGATCAATTGCTTTGCTATTCGTCTATATATATGTAGATTACAGTATAGAAAGCACTTTCCCCAACTAGTAGTTGAATTATCCCGGCTATACAATGTAATTCAAGACCCAATCAGTAGACATTACATTAGCAGTAGAAGAGAATCGGGAAGTCTTGCTTCGACCATTATTTCTAATTTTTCCATTAGAATCTTTCTTTGATTTGAATTTTAGATTCAAAGATTTCCAATCTTTTTTTTTTACAAAATTCCCAGAACAGAATAAAACAGCACAACAGAATAAGAAATTTCAATTCGTTTGTTGATGAGGCGGCACCCGGATTTGAACTGGGGAAAAAGGATTTGCAGTCCCCCGCCTTACCACTCGGCCATGCCGCCAAAACGATACACAATAGGAGAAAAAATTCCCCCCCTTTTTTTACTAGACTTTAGTTTATTGTACTTGCATATTGCATCCATTTTTTAATCCTTTTTCTAAATTTAGAAAAATTAGAAAAGAAACCTTTTATTGCCCTTTTGATTGTATTTGATCTACGCCTTCGATTGATTGTATAGTATCTCAAAACACACAATGCCGAAAAACTTCCACGGACTTTTGAAAAATAAAATGTGGATTTTTACTCAAAAAAGTCAAAATTTATGACAAAGGGGAACCATTAACTATTCCTTGACTAACAATTCGTGAATGATTCTGGGATTTGAATCTAAAATTTGGTTTGCCTGATGACATAAGAAAATACAAATTTATACATACTTAATTGATTGATTCTTTTGAATCAAAAATCCTTCTCAATTTCCATTATAACAAAAATTATAAGTATATGTAAACCCCAGAACGGAAATTGTTACACAGATACAAAATTTGCTATTTAGAGTCTGTTGCCTATAAATAAAGTGAATTCGTTGGAAGAAAAAAAGGGCCCGGCTGGGTATTGACCGGGCCAGGCCCAAAAGGCACTTCGAACAAAATAAAAGCAATAAGGTCTTCTTTATTTATCTTTCTATTTGGATCTTTCGAGCATCTAAATGGAATTGCTAATTATATAATAACGATAAAGAATGTGAAAGAAATACTTTCTTTAATCCTTACTTGATGTGTACTGTAACATAGTAATTATCTTTTTCGATTGGGAGAGATGGCTGAGTGGACGAAAGCGGCGGATTGCTAATCCGTTGTACGAGTTATTCGTACCGAGGGTTCGAATCCCTCTCTTTCCGTTTCCGTTGATGACTTTTTATTTTTTTCTTTAAAATTTTGCAAACCCCTTATTTATTTTTTTACTAGTTAAATGTGTGGAATAGCTAAAATAAAATCTTAAGAAAATTGTAAAATCAAGCAAGAAAAACAAAATTTTTATTTTATTCTTCACGTCCAGGATTACGTCCTGGATCATTGGATAGGAATCCAAAGATGAAGAGAGAAACAAAGAATATTACTACTGTGTAAACGAAAAGTTTGAGAGTAAGCATTACACAACCTCCAAGATCATTTTTTGAAAAAGAAAAACGAGAAAAGATAATAGATCCTCCATTTTTATATCACATATCCTATTTTGACACCAAGAAATGAATTCTAAAAATAGAAAAAAAATGTTCAGAAATTCAAATGAAGTTGAAATTTGTAATAAGAGTCTTTGATTACCACAAATCACTTTCATACCCACAATTAGATATTGTAAGGGACCCTAATCTAATAGGGTATTTCGCCGGAAAAAGGATGAAAATTGGGAAATAGGACGAGCCTGATTTCTCGCGGCTATTCGAAATTTCAATGTTTGAATTGAAGGTTCATACTGTCAGACTTATTTGATCTTATCATCATAAATTGTTATAATTTTTATCGAATAAATAATGATAATGAATTTTCTAGGATAGTGTTAAAATCTTATCGAAAACTTACAGCAGCTTGCCAAACAAAGGCTAAAAGAAAAAAGAACAGAGGTATGACTGGCATAACATCTACGATTGGATTCAAAAAAGCATAGGCTTCGGGCAATTTGGCGAAGAAAAGACTACTCGGATAAAGGGCAGAATTAAGACAGATCAAACTAAAGATATTAAGCATAACAGACATTTTTTTCGTCGAGATAATTGCATTTTGATTGAGTTATTGATATAAGGAAAAATGAAGAAAGTAGGGTAGACAAAAAAATCCTTCTTTTTCCGCTCAATCAAAAATCCTCCAATTCTCAAAGGAGAATAGAAGAAATCATACTTTCATACAATATCTTAATTGAATTATATGTAATGATCAATAAATCCAATTGAATTATTATAGATATACACATTCCAAAATCCTAACACGAATCTATAATAGATTCTATAAAGAATAAAGATTTTCTCTAGATATTTGGACTGGAATTGACGAACACTTAATACCAATATTATTCTTTATTATTATTATAGTGTGCAATAAAAAAAGGAAATGGGGCGTAGCCAAGCGGTAAGGCAACGGGTTTTGGTCCCGCTATTCGGAGGTTCGAATCCTTCCGTCCCAGAGCATATCCATCCATTGTATCCTAATACTTCTTTTTTGTTCAACAAGGTTCTGTTTCAAGGTCTAATATTGGAATAGAATATTATTTCTCTTTTATTTTATATTTTTTCACAACACAAACTGAACTAAATCGAGTTCAAAATCCTTTTGTGACCCAGATAAAGATAAGATGGGGCATAGAGCATAGTTGCAGAAAGATTACTTAACCTCAGGTTAAACAAAATATGAAAAGAAAATACATATAAAACGAGGAAGTGCTTAGCCTATAGGTATGTATTGTTATCCTATTTCAGTGACAATAGTCTTTTTATTTTTGTGAAAAAGAAATTGCATCCCTAAAATAGTAAAATTGAAATATTTAACAATGAGATTTCTTTTTTTTGTTCAATGTATTTAGCTTATTTAGTTTATTTACTTTACATCATTTCATTGACAATTCTATTCGAAAAAAAGCAAAGATTTCTCTTTCTTATTCTTATGATGATGATAAGAAAATAAAAAAAGGGAGTCTTTACTATAAAACTTTACTCAAATAATGATGTAGATAGAAAGTAGGAAACTTTTTCAAATATCAAGTATCAAGATTTATAATTTGGAATCATTCCTTATAGGTTCCATCTTTGGGAAGTTGAAAATGGGTCAGTCTATCTTATTGAGTCACTTCAAGAAGCAGAGTCAAATAGAATTTCCTTATTCGTGTGATGCTAGTTATGTTATTTCTATATTTTATTTTGATTTGATTTCTGTCTATTTCTCTTAGATAGATATTAGATATTTTTTTGCGAGATATATTTATAGAAAATTAGAAAAATGTTCATAAAAATAAAAATGTTCCATTCATACAAAAAAAGCCGAGGTCTTGCTAATTTTTCTGAAGAAAAATATTTATTATATTATCTATAAAAATAAATTATTATCTATGTAGAAAATAAGAAATATAAATGACTTTGTCTCTGTACTGATTGAACCAATGACTATTCATGATTCCATAATTGAATCAATTCCATACTGATTCCAAATTCGAGGAATGTTATGGTAAAACTTCGTTTAAAACGATGTGGTAGAAAGCAACGTGCGACTTGAAGGACACGATCCCGTGTGGATTCTTATCCACCATTTTATATTAGGAATGAAGGTGCTCTTGGCTCGACGTCATTTGTTCTATTCTACTATAACTCTTCTTTTTTTTATTGGGTTATAATGTAAATAGTTCATGATGGAGCTCGAGTAGAAAGTATTGATTAATTTCTCAGGGGCAACGATCTAGGGTTAATGCCAATTAATAAATTGGAACAACTTCGTAAGTATATCTTCTATAATTAATATAGATAATAGAAATCAAAAGGATCCGATTCGAGCAAAATTGAAAAAAAAATTGTTGGAACGGCTAAACCTTTTTCAATCCACAGTGTATCACGCACGAATCAACCGTTGGTATGATTCTTTGATAGAAAGAAATCACAAAAGGGGTATGTTGCTACCATTTTGAAAGGATTAAGAAGCACCGAAGTAATGTCTAAACCCAATGATTTAAAACAAAGATAAAGGATCCCAGAACAAGGAAACACCACTTTAATTGTCTCACGGATCCGAATAAAGAATCCAAATATATTTTAAACGAGACAAAAAGGGTGGGTTAAAGACCACTCAATAAAAAAAATAGATTCAAAATTAAAGAAAAATCTTTCAAATTTTTGAATTATTGAACTTGAGTTATGAGTACAAATGATTTTTTTTTCAGGAAGGAAGCGAAATAAAAAAGACTATACTATGACTATGAGTTTAATTATAGAATAATTTATTTTATATGGATTCCTTTCCTATTTATTATAATTTTATCCATAGACAAAACTTCGAATCATTTTTTCTCGAGCCGTACGAGGATAAAACTTCCTATACGGTTCTAGGGGGGGGTTCTTTTTCATCTACATCTATCCCGATGAGCCGTCTATCGAATCGTTGCAATTGATGTTCGATCCCGAAGAGAAGGAAGAGATCTTCGGAAAGTGGGTTTTTATGATCCGATCAAGAATCAAACTTATTTAAACGTTCCCGCAATTCTCTATTTCCTTGAAAAAGGTGCTCAGCCTACAGAAACTGTTCAGGATATTTTAAAAAAGGCAGAGGTTTTTAAGGAACTTGGCTCTAATCAAAACAAATTCAATTAAATTAAGGAAATAAAAACTAAGGGTAGGATAGTGATTTCTATATCATTTTGGATATCTTTTCTATACTTTGTTTTTTTATTTCCTTAATTTCTTGCTCTATTCGTATCTATTTATCATATCATTGATAATTGATAATAATAATTTTCTAAGGAAAACCTTATTTGATTTATCCTCACAAAATAGCAAATTCCTGCAATTGGGCGGTTTTCATTCGAACTCTAATACCAAGTAAGAAACAAGGACTCGAAGTTATTCTATATAGA